AGATAAAGACTAATAGGAAAAAAGATAGAATTCAACAACCGTACGGGCATCGTTTTTTGTGCATTGCATACGGCTCTACAATCAAATTGACTCTTACTTTCCATTCAAGAAAGATAAAAATAGAATCTATCAGCCCCAGATGGTTAAATAAATGATCAAATTGCCACCCTTCTTTTCGGAGTAGTTAAAAAATACTACGATGGCTCCGTTGCTTTCTATTTTCAAATGGATTCTTTTTTTTTTTTTTTCTTTGATTGAGCAATCCCAAAGTTTCTTTTTGATCCAACCACAGTAAAAATCTTGTTTTTTTTTTCGCACTCTTTTTTATAACATAAATATTGTTAAGAGCCCTTCGGTGTGAAAACAAAAAAGTTTGTGACGCTAAACTGGACTCCCGATAGATAAAACAAAATCGGAAATACCTTTTTTCTCATACTACTCTCTCGATACATAATCCAATCTTTTGAAAAAAAAATACAAAAATTTTTCATATCGAATTCGAAGTGCCATGCTATTATTACTTAATGTTCATATGGCGAAGGCATAGTTTTCTTTTTTCTCTCAAATTTAAAAACCTCATTGGCGCCAAGCGTGAGGGAATGCTAGACGTTTGGTAATTTCTCCTCCAACCAATATAAAAGATCCCATTGACGCGGCTAATCCCATGCATATTGTATGGACCTCTGGTCGAACAAATTGCATAGTATCATAAATAGCTACTCCAGGTATTACCCATCCACCAGGAGAGTTTATAAACAAATAAAGAGCTTTGGTATCATCCTCGATACTGAGATATACCATAAGACCAATAAGTTGATTCGAGATTTCGCTATCAACCGCTTGGCCTAAAAAAAGTAATCTTTCTCGATAAAGTCGGTTGATTAGGGTTAAATTGTATCCCTTAGGAACCGTACATGCACCTTTTGATGCATACGGTTCAAAAAAAGAATCAATGTATAGATTCCAGTGCTCTTTCTTTTTTTTCCTATTCCTTTTTCTAGCAAGCAGGTTTTTTACAACTTGGAACGAAAGGGCTTTTTTTTCTTCGATTTTTCAATAAACAAAAATCTGGACTTCTTTTATTTCTTCCTTATAATAGAAAAAAGTCAATAAACTTATTGAATTAACTTCTCATTGATGTATTGTTTCATCGAGATTCAATCCAAATCACGATGGGGTTTTCTTGTTCCTGAGTGGGTCTCTTTCATCTTTTTAGGTTTATGCTCTACTCCGGGTAAAGATCTGCCCTCTTTTGATTTGCGCATCGCATATAGGACAAATCTTCTCATCACCATTTCTTTTTTGTTTTAACTTTACAAACAACAACCAGGAATCGTTTATGATACACGTAGTAATCATAGATATATTTCCAATTGGGTTTTTTCTAAACGGAGCCTGGATACTTCATTTTTTTAGTCCAATCAAAGTCAACCATAAATTATTCTAATTGAAAATAAGTACTATGAATCCCCCCAAACAATGGATTTCACGCTCCAATTTTTGGATGATTCAATTTATTTTTGGGCGAAAGAGAGGATATCTCGATCGAGGGAGAAAACGGGGAAATCCCATACGACCCAATATATCTGACAAGTCGCACTATACGTCAACCCAAGATGCATCTTCCTCTCCAGGACTTCGGAAAGGTACTTTTGGAACACCAATAGGCATGAATTGAAAGAAAAAAGAACTAAATACTATATTTCACTTTGATGTGGAAACGTAACAATATGGGTTTATTGTCGTTATAATATTGTCTTTATCGTATTTATTTTATCCATACCGTAGAAAAATGCGGAAAGAAAGACAAATAGTCCCTTCTAATGAGAAATACGGATAGGCGCATTTACTCATAGAAAATGGTATCAACCCCCATTGCATATTGGTACTTATCGAGTATAGAATAAATCTGCTTCTCTTTTTTCCTACGAAAAGAATAAATATTAACCTAACTCTTGTTAGGAACTAATCCACTCAACAAGGGAGGTCTATAGGATAGTCATAGTATAGTCTTTTCCAATGCAATAAAGTTAGGTAGTGTCTATTTTTCTTTGAGAAAGAGGTGTTTTCCATGGGTTTGCCTTGGTATCGTGTTCATACCGTTGTATTGAATGATCCCGGCCGGTTGCTTTCCGTTCATATAATGCACACAGCTCTGGTTGCTGGTTGGGCGGGCTCAATGGCTCTGTATGAATTAGCAGTTTTTGATCCTTCTGACCCTGTTCTTGATCCAATGTGGAGACAGGGCATGTTCGTTATACCCTTCATGACTCGTTTAGGAATAACCAATTCCTGGGGAGGTTGGAGTATCACAGGAGGGACTGTAACGAATGCGGGGATTTGGAGTTACGAAGGTGTAGCCGGGGCGCATATTGTGTTTTCTGGCTTATGCTTTTTGGCAGCTATCTGGCATTGGGTCTATTGGGATCTAGAAATATTTTCTGATGAACGTACAGGAAAACCTTCTTTGGATTTGCCTAAGATCTTTGGAATTCATTTA